CACTAATGAAACAAATCAAAATCAAATTGACTTTATTTCGACTATAAAGCAGCCACTTTATACTATTAGTAATAGTAGGAAGAATTCACATATTTTGGGGGACTTATCCTCCCTGTCACAAGCATATGTATTTTACAAATTATCACAAACCCAAGCTATTACCTTGGATAAATTAAAATCTGTTCTTGAATATCACGGAACGTCTTTTTTTCTTAAGACTTTGATAAAAGAGTCTTTTGGAACACAAGGAATATTTCATTCTGAATTAAGATATAATAAATTTCGGAGTTATGGACCGAATCAATGGAAAACCTGGTTAAGAGGTCATTATCAATACGATTTCTCTCAGATTAGATGGTCTAGATTAATACCACAAAAATGGCGAAATAGAGTCAATCAATGTCGTACCGCTCAAAATAAAGATTTAAACAAATGGAATTCATATGAAAAATACCAAGTACTGCATTACAAAAAGCAAAAAGATAATTTTCAAAAATATTCTCAAAAATACTATAGATATGATCTTTTATCATATCAATCTATTAATTCTGAAACTAAGAGGGACTCATATAGTTCTGTTTATGGATCACCATTACAAGTAAATAAGAACAAAAAAATTTATCATAATTACCACACACCTCAAGACAAATTATTTGATAGATGGCGGAGTATTCCTATCAATAATTATCTAGAAAGAGGCGATATTCTGTATATGGAAAAAAATACGGATAGAAAATATTTTGATTGGAAAATTATCAAGTTTTGTCTTAGAAAAAAAGTGGATATTGAGACCTGGATCAAGATCGATTCCAACAGTAATAAAAACACTAAGATTGGGACTAATTATTACCCAATAATTGATAAAATTGATAAGAAAAGTCTTTTTGATCTTATGAGTCATCAAGATCTAGAAATCAATCCACCTAATCACAAAAAAATATTTTTTGATTGGATCGGAATGAATGAAGAAATACTAAATCGTCCCATATCCACTCTGGAACTTTGGTTCTTCCCCGAATTTGTGATACTTTATAATGCATATAAAATGAAGCCGTGGATTATACCAAGCAAATTACTTCTTTTAAATTTGAATATAAATGCAAATTTTAGTGAAAATCAAAATGTCAATGAAAATAAAAGAGGGCGTTTTTTTATACCATCGAATGAAGAAACAAAATTTTTTGAATTAAAAAATCAAAATCAAGACGAAAAAGAACCCGCAAACCAAGGAGATTTTGGATCACTTCTATCAAACCAACAAAAAGATATTGAAGAAGATTATTCGCGATCAGACATGAAGAAACGTGAAACGAAAAAACAATCCAAGAGCAACCTGGAAGCAGAACTCAAATTATTCCTAAAACGATATTTGCTTTTTCAATTGAGATGGAACAATGTTTTGAATCAAAGAATGGTCAATAATATTAAGGTATATTGTCTCCTGCTTAGACTGAGAAACCCCAGAAAAATTACTATATCCTCTATTCAAACGAAAGAAATGAGTCTGGATATGATGCTGATTCAGAAAAATTTAACTCTTCCAGAATTGATGAAAAGGGGGGTATTAATTATCGAACCCCTTCGTCTGTCTGTAAAAAATGATGGACAATTTATTATGTATCAAACCATAGGTATATCATTGGTCCATACGAGTAAGCGCCAAACTAATCCAAGATACCGAGAACAAAGATATGTTGATAAGAAGAATTTTAATGAATCGATTCCAAGACATCAAAGAATAGTTGGAAATAGAAACAAAAAGCATTCTGATTTACTTGTTCCTGAAACTATTTTATCATCTAGACGTCGTCGAGAATTGAGAATTCTAATTTGTTTCAATTCAACGAATAGGAATGATATGAATAGAAATTCGGTATTTTGTAACGAGAACAACATAAAAACCTGTGGTCAATTTTTGGATGAAAGTAAACATCTTGATAGAGATCAAAATGAATTAATTCAATTAAAGTTCTTTCTTTGGCCTAATTATCGATTAGAAGATTTAGCTTGTATGAATCGCTATTGGTTTGATACGAATAATGGCAGTCGTTTCAGTATGTTAAGAATACATATGTATCCAGATTGAAAATTTTTTAATGATATATTTGGCCTATATATCCTAATATATGGTATATGAAAGCAAACAAATGCACACATACCTTGTCTTACATCTCATTCTAATATACGTTAATGACGTATCAATTATATCTAGAAAGAAATTGAATTGAAGCAAGAGAATCTTCTTCATTTTCGGTCTAAATTCGAAATCTAAATTACTCGCTTTTGTGAGTACAAAAACGTACCATCCTTTTGTATCCCTATCCGAATCAAATTAAAAATTTGTTTGATTCGTTTTAATTGATAAACGGGAAAGCAATTCAGATTATTGTGTATATCACATTCAAATTATTGGCATTAATAGATAAAATTGAATATCTGTAAAGTAATAAAGTAAAGAAGGGAGGTGGAGATTCTTTTATGTTAAAAAATTCATTCATTTCAGTTATTTCACAAGAAGAAAAAAAAGAAAACAGTGGGTCTGTGGAATTTCAAGTCGTTAGTTTCACCAATAAAATACGGAGACTTACTTCACATTTGGAATTGCACAAAAAAGACTATTTATCTCAGAGAGGTCTACGGAAAATTCTGGGAAAACGTCAACGGCTACTGGCTTATTTGTCAAAAAAAAATAGAGTACGTTATAAAGAAATAATTGGTCAGTTGGCTATCCGAGAGACAAAAACTCGTTAATTTGAAGAATCTTTTTGATCCTTTAAATTTTTATGAACTTCTTTTCACTTTCAGCAATTCATGGAAGAATGAATGGGGAAAAACCTATGACTGCACCAGCCACAAGAAAAGACCTCATGATAGTCAATATGGGTCCTCACCACCCATCAATGCATGGTGTTCTTCGACTTATCATTACTCTAGATGGTGAAGATGTTATTGACTGTGAACCAATATTGGGTTATTTACACAGAGGAATGGAAAAAATTGCAGAAAACCGAACAATTATACAATATTTGCCTTATGTAACACGGTGGGACTATTTAGCTACTATGTTCACAGAAGCAATAACTGTAAATGCACCAGAGCAGTTAGGCAATATTCAAGTACCTAAAAGGGCGAGTTACATCAGAGTCATTATGTTGGAGTTGAGTCGTATAGCTTCCCATTTGTTATGGCTTGGACCTTTTATGGCAGATATTGGCGCACAGACCCCTTTCTTCTATATTTTTCGAGAAAGAGAATTGATATATGACCTATTCGAAGCTGCCACAGGTATGCGAATGATGCATAATTATTTTCGTATCGGAGGAATAGCTGCCGATTTACCTCATGGATGGATAGATAAATGTTTGGATTTTTGCGATTATTTTTTAACAGGGGTTGCTGAATATCAAAAGCTTATTACACGGAATCCCATTTTTTTAGAACGAGTTGAAGGAGTAGGCATTATTGGCGGAGAAGAAGCAATAAATTGGGGTTTATCAGGACCAATGCTACGAGCTTCCGGAATACAATGGGATCTTCGTAAAGTTGATCATTATGAGTGTTACAACGAATTTGATTGGGAAGTGCAATGGCAAAAAGAAGGGGATTCATTAGCTCGTTATTTAGTACGAATCAGTGAAATGACAGAATCCATAAAAATTATTCAACAGGCTCTAGAAGGAATTCCAGGGGGTCCCTATGAGAATTTAGAAATCCGACGCTTTGCTAGAGTAAGGGACCCCGAATGGAATGATTTTGACTATCGATTCATTAGTAAGAAACCTTCTCCAACTTTTGAATTGTCGAAGCAAGAACTTTATGTAAGAGTAGAAGCCCCAAAAGGAGAATTGGGAATTTTTCTGATAGGAGATCAGAGTGTTTTTCCCTGGAGATGGAAAATTCGCCCGCCGGGTTTTATCAATTTGCAAATTCTTCCTCAGTTAGTTAAAAAAATGAAATTGGCTGATATTATGACGATACTAGGTAGCATAGATATCATTATGGGAGAAATTGATCGTTGAAATGAAAATTGATACAACAGAAGTACAAGCTATTAATTCTTTTTCCAGATTGGAATCCTTACAAGATGTCTATGGGATCATATGGATACTTATCCCTATTTTTACTCCTGTATTAGGAATCACAATAGGTGTACTAGTAATTGTTTGGTTAGAAAGAGAAATATCTGCAGCGATACAACAACGTATTGGACCTGAATACGCCGGACCTTTAGGAATTCTTCAAGCTCTAGCAGATGGTACAAAATTACTTTTTAAAGAGAATCTTCTTCCATCTAGAGGAGATATTCGTTTATTCAGTATCGGACCATCCATAGCAGTCATCTCAATTCTACTAAGTTATTCAGTAATTCCTTTTGGATATCATCTTGTTCTAGCTGATCTCAGTATTGGTGTTTTTTTATGGATTGCCAGTTCAAGTATTGCCCCCGTTGGACTTCTTATGTCAGGATATGGATCAAATAATAAATATTCTTTTTTAGGTGGTTTCCGAGCTGCTGCTCAATCAATTAGTTATGAAATACCATTAACTCTATGTGTGTTATCAATCTCTCTACGTGTGATTCGTTAAGAAATGAAATTACCCTGTGTTTTTTTCTTTTTAGGAAGTAAGGATAAATAGGTTGAATATCTATTTTCATTTTTTTATTCATCATTCGGGCTGATGAACTAAACTAGATAGTTAGATGAGTGAAAGAAAACGGCTTATAACTTTGCGGTAAAAAAATGGAGTCTCATTTCCTATGTACAAGAGTGAAATGAAAGTAAACATAAGCAGTAAAGACTGCTTACCCCCAAGATTGGTTGATTAGTCATCATGTCTTGAAGCGGGTTCAAAAAATCAACTGTATGGAGTTTTTACTATATATACATGTATTACCATAACGGGAGATTGAGCAAAAATGAGTGGATGATTAGGAACACCAAGGTACACAAAGGATTCGTAATGGAGATTATGTAAGTTATCCAACAGGATATGTCTGT